GATAAAATTATTGGATAATTGGTTTATATGAATCCTATCCGGTTGAGACCAAAAGTAAAAATTACATTCCCATAAATTTACAAGGTAATATTTCCATTTCTTCATCAGAAGAGGAGTTCCATTTGAAGACAGAATTGAGTTTCCTTGATATCTGAGATAATGCATGAAAGGATCCTTGAACAACCATAGGATGGTATGAAAATCATTACCAAAAACTACTATAAACTTTTCTATTTTTCCATAAAAAAGCGTTCGCTCAAGAAAAACTCTAGAAGATGTTGATCGTAAATGAGAAGATTGTTTATGGAGAAAAATGAATATGGATTCCGATTCATATACATGAAAATTATATAGGAACAGGAATAATCTTTGATTCTTTTTTGAAAAAAATAAATTAATTTTCGTTTTTTGAGTAATAAGACTATTCCAATTATGATACTCGTAGAGAAAGAATCTCAATAAATGCAAAAAGGGGGTATCTTGTACCCAACAGCGAAGGGTTTGAACCAATAGTTCCAGATGGATAGTATGGGGTATTAATATATCTAATACATGATTTAAATGTGATAATTTATCCTCTAAAAAAGTAAATATGGAATGAATTGATCGTAAATTAATAGATTTTACTCTTTCTTTACCTTCTAAGAAAGGTACTAATCGCAGTGAAAATGGAATTTCCACAATGACTGCAAACCCCTCTGATATCATTTGAGAATAAAATTTTTTATTATGCCCAACAAATTTATTTTTATTAGAATTATTAGCCAAAATAATAAAATGCTTCTGTTGATACATTCGGGCAATTAAACGTTTAACTATTAGTGAACTATATTTATTGTCATAACCTAAATTTTCCATAGGCTCATAAGAAATACATTTATTTAACCCATGATCATGAGCAAGTGCATAAATGTATTCCTGAAAAAGAAGTGGATATAGGAGGTCTAGTTCTCGAGATCTATCTATCTTTAAATATCTTTGTAATTCCTCCATTGTAAATTAGATTTGAACCAAAGTAGGGGATTTCTTGGGCTATCAAATGATACATTACATAGTACGATACAATCAAAACAAGGTATCAAGGTATATAGTAAGAAAAGGTAGATACCTTGGAGATGATTAATCAACGGATTCTCCGTTTTTCCATCCAATCCAATGGTTTTTTTGTTATAAAATACCGAGATGGTTAGAAATCCTTTATTTTTGCAACCCGATCGCTCTTTTGACTTTAGAAAAAATGATGTTTATCAATATACTGTTTCTTCTACACATTCGTCTCCACTCAGGGATATAGTTAATAAAGTTAGGATTCATAAAAAAGTGGAGAATCCACTTATTATATAATTTATAAGGTTATTTCATAACCTTTTCCCGTACCAGGGACTAATATATTTCTAACGTATAATTAGCTCGGGTAATTATTCAAATTAAGAACAGAAGTTCGTTGCTTTTTTCCCTATAATTTAATTTGAGCCTTTCGGCTCTATCCATTTATTCACTCGATCCAACCATAAATTTATTTTTTTGTAACGCTCTAAGAACCCAAATAATATTTTGTACCAATCTCGTAAGGATTAAGTACTCTTATCTTTCTTATCTTAGAGTTATTCATTGATACGACATGCTGTTTTTTCCATTCGTTCTCTCTCAGGATCAGTCGTGGTCTTACAAACTCTACCAATGGTATAGACGAATCCGTTGCTTCATCCAAATGTGTAAAAGATTCTAGTCGCACTTAAAAGCCGAGTACTCTACCGTTGAGTTAGCAACCCAAAGTTTGAATTATGGTGTGTAGATACGATCGTAAAAAAAGAGATTGGATTGCCCATAAAAAAAACATTTTTTTATAGTCGATTATGAACATAAAAATTTATGGGTCGACCTTGTTCTTTTAGTTTAATTAAAATTTTTACGTTATTTTTTATTCAGAACAAACTTCTTGTGTTGTGTCAATCGAATCCAAGGAACGCGTCACTTACATGAAGTAAAGTAAAAAAACTTATAGGGCGTGGATAAATGGATCCATTTATCCACGATCAATTATATTTGTTCAATACAATATTGTCAATATGAACGTTGAGAACACAAAAAAAATAATAAAAATAAGGACTTGTGTTGGATTGGCACTTCATAGACAACCTACAAAGATAATAAAAAAAAGTGTAGATGTAGAAAATAAATAAATAAAGAAGAATAAAATCTCGGGTTTATTCAATATCCCTAAAGATACAATAAGCAAGCTCTACCCCTTTATTTTAGTCAAGTCTCACCAAAAACCACCCGATTGAGGATAATCCCATAATTTTATAGATTCTGTTAGTTCATCTATTTACTCGATTTTTTTCTACCCCTCTCACATTGCCTCTCATATTGCATATCATTTTTTTCTATTTTATTTCATGAATTTCGTGTGATTAACGCGAAGTTCCTTAAATACCTCTGCCTTCTTTGAAATATCATGAACGGTTCCGGTAGGTTGAGCGCCTTTTTCAAGGAAATATAGAATAGCGGGAACATTTAAATAAGTTTGATTCTTTATCGGATCGTAAAAACCCACCTTCCGAAGATCTCTTCCTTCTCTTCGGGATCGAACATCAATTGCAACGATTCGATAGATGGCTCATTGGGATAGAAATAGATGAAAAATCCCCCCCTTCGAAACGTATAGGAGGCTTTCTCCTCGTACGGCTCGAGAAAGAATGATTCTAATTTATGTCTATGTTATAGTATATATAGTGGCAAATAGATCCATAAAACGATCAATTCAATTAAACTATGATTTTTTCTTCTTCCTTCCTGAAAAAAAAAATAATTAGATTCATACTTTATTTATAACTCAAGTTGGATAATTCTCAAAGAATTCAAAGGAAAATTATGAGTCCTTGGCATTTCATTTATTGAATTGTCTCTAACCAATTTTTTGTCTCATTTAGAATTAGATAGAATTATAATCTATTTTTTTGATTCCATTCCTTTTTCTGCTCAAATTATGTTGTTAAGACAATTGAAAATGGCGTTTTCTTGTTCCAGGATCGTTTATCTTTGTTTTGAATCATTGGGTTTAGACATTACTTCGGTGATCCTTAATCATTTCAAAATGGCAGCAACATACCCTTTGTGATTTCTTTACTATCGAAGAATCATACGAACGATTGATTCCCGTGTGATACACTTTTGATCGAAATAGCTTTCCTAATTCCAACAAAAGTTTCAAACCCAAAAGGAGATCTTGTTGGAATTGAATCTTTTCAATTTCTATATCGAAGATATGCTTACGAAGTTGTTCCAACTTATTGATTGACATTAACCCTAGATCCTTACCTCTGAGAAATAAATTTCTCCTTTCTGCTCGAGCTCCATCGTGTACTATTTATTTTAACTCATAACCCAAATGGGGGTTGCAGTAGAACAGAACAAACTATGTCGAGCCAAGAGCACCTCATAATTCCTAGAAAAAAAATGGCGGATGTAAGAATCCACAACCGATCATGTCCTTCAAGTCGCACGTTGCTTTCTACCACATCGTTTTAAACGAAGTTTTACCATAACATTCCTCTAGTTTGGAACCGGTATGGAATTGATTCAATATGGAATCATGAATAATCATTGGCTCAATCGGTACATAATAATACATACTTTATTTATATAATATATATATATATATATGTAATATATGTTTATATTTATCTTGAGAAGTATCAACAAAGATTAAATTTTATTAACTCCATATTTTATTTTATTTTATGAATTAAAAAATTTATATTTATAAAGAACACAAAGAAACGAGTTCTTCTTTCAATACGCATCGTCAACAGATTGTTCAAGACGACCAATCATAAAAGATCAAACCCTTTTATTTTTCGAATACAAGGAGAATGATTAAAAATTTCCTAATCCATAGTGAACTGAAAAATTTTATGGGGCTCACGAATCAAAAGGCCCTCTTTTGGTATGCTGGACAATCTTGTCTAAGTGAAAAGACAAATTTTGTTCCTATTTTTATTTTTACCCAAACAGGTTTTTGGGGCCGTAATCCCAGCGATGTAATTAAATTAGTACCAAGACGAGAACTCCCTCCTGTTTAGAATTAAGCATCGACCATCGACATAGAATTAGTACCGTATCCTTTTTTATTTTTCAATTATACATTGATCAATATTCCTATCCTACCCGGATCACAAATGGATTCTGTAATGTCATCGATACTCGATTCGGTTTGTGAGAAAGAGAGTAAAAGATATAATTCTTTTATGAATCATTCGAAATTAGAAAGGAAACAAGGGGCTGTTAAACATTAGATTCTTAAACAGATTTAATTTAAACAGAACAATCCTTATTCTGAATTCTGATAAAATTGGACGGCTCTGGGACGGAAGGATTCGAACCTCCGAGTCGCGGGACCAAAACCCGTTGCCTTACCGCTTGGCCACGCCCCATTTAGATTTCTATTCAACACTAATAAACACTAATATAGGTATTGGCTGTTCGTCAATTCCCGCCCAAATATCTATTGAATCCATTCGATTGTTGCAACGATTTGACACGTGTAGTTGTAAAATTAAACTTAATTTATTGATCATTACATATAATTCAATTAAGATATTGTATGAAAGTATGATTCCTTCTATTTTGTTTGAGAATTGAAGGATTTTTGATTGGGTTAGTCAAAGAAAAAGAATAATTTTTTTTGCCTTTTTTAATTTTTAGCTTATATTGAAAACTCAATCAAAATACAATTATCTCCAAGAATGAAATATTTGTTATGCTTAATATCTTTTGTTTGATCTGTATCTATCTTAATTCTATACTTTATTCGAGTAATTTTTTCTTTGCCAAATTGCCCGAGGCTTACGCTTTTTTCAATCCAATCATAGATGTTATGCCAGTCATACCTCTGTTCTTTTTTCTCTTAGCCTTTGTTTGGCAAGCTGCTGTAAGTTTTCGATGAGATCTTTAATACTGTCTTACAAACATTTATGATAAAAAAAAAAAGATTCTAACAATAAATTGATAAGATCAGACAAGTCTTACATCAATTTAAACAAGGAAATTCTTGGATAGCGCGTCTGGATCACCCCATTTCCTCATTCTGACCTTCTACTTCCAGTGAACAAGGACCCTATACAGGGTCCCCACAATAACTAATTGTGCTATGAAAGATAATTTTCATACCGAAAGAGTCTTTTTACAATTTCTGAAAATTCCTTTCTTTTCTAGAAACCTCTTTTTTTTTTCATTTCTTGGTTTGGTGTAAAAATAGAATATGCGGTATAAAAAATGGATAATCTATTCCCTTTTTTACCAAAAATGATCTTATCTTGGAGATTTTGTAATGCTTACTCTCAAACTCTTCGTTTACACAGTGGTGATATTCTTTGTTTCTCTCTTCATCTTCGGATTCCTATCTAATGATCCAGGACGTAATCCTGGACGTGAGGAATAAAAAAATAAGGGATTTTTCGTTGCTTTATTTCTGAATTTTCTTATGATTTTATCTATTATGGATATTTAACTATGATAAAGATAAAATAAAGTTCTCGAGATTTCTTTAGAATTTGAAAGAAAATATCAAGTCATCAGATGAAACGGAAAGAGAGGGATTCGAACCCTCGGTACGAATAACTCGTACAACGGATTAGCAATCCGACGCTTTAGTCCACTCAGCCATCTCTCCCAATTGAACAAAGGATAATTACTATGTTACGTTATACATGAAGTAAAGAAAAAGTCTTTCTTTATTCTATAGATACAAATTTTATCCGTTTTTCAGCAATTTAATTCGAATTACATTTAGATAACGGGAATACCCACAATAGAAAATAGAAAAAAAGTAAAAATAAATGAAGTTAAAGAATACCTCTTTGATTTCGTACGAAAGCTTCTTTTATTCCCCGGCCTGGTCAGTACCCCGGTCAGTACCTAGCCGGGCCGTTTATTGTTTTGTTACAATGAATCATACATGAAATAATTTATCTGACTTTGAAAACAAAAATACATTGAATCAACAACCACAAATTTTTTTTTATGTTCTGACTTCAGTGGTTCTTTCGGGCTGCACCTGTCACTAAACAACTCACCCAAGCAAGATAGAACTCGTTATTTCAATAGGCTTTCATTTGCCTATCTCATCAAGTCCCCCCCGCAAAACGCGTCAACATTTGAATTTAATTATTTTGTTCCAAATCCTATCTTGATTACGTATGATGCTCTTGTTCGACAAATGACCCACTCATATACAATAATTACATTGTAGCGGGTATAGTTTAGTGGTAAAAGTGCGATTCGTTCTATTAACAACTTAAATAGTTAAGGGGTCTTTCGGTTTTATTCATATTCCGATTAAAAACTTTATTTCTTAGAAAGGATTTAATCCTTTACCTCTCAATAAACAATTTGAGGAAGAATATACATTCTCGTGATTTATATCCAAGGTTCAATTATAAATTGAAAAATTGGATTATGGAATTGCGAAGCATAATTTTTTGAGTTGGATAAAGACTTCCAATTGAATGAGTATGAGTAAAGAATCCATGGAGGGAGATACAAAAGTATTTTTCTAATCGTAACTATATCTTCAATTTTTTTTTTTAGAGGGGAGATTGAAGCGGAATAGCTATTAAAATTAAATGATGGCTTTGGTTTACTAAAGCCATCGATATATTGTTTTAGCTCGGCGGAAACACAATTATTTTCCTCAGGATTCGCGCGCAAGTAGAAATAAAGAACGAAGTAACTAGAAGGATTTTTAAAAATTCCACTCTTCTAGAAGGATCATCTAAAAAGCGAGTTGGTTGGGTGCATTCAAACAGAAAAGCTGACATAGATGTTATGGATCTAATTTTTTTCTTTTACTTTATTTATTTTTTATTTTATTGCGTTTACGACTTAAATCTGGGAATCCATCCATCTTCCATAAAGGAGCCGAATGAAACCAAAGTTTCATGTTCGGTTTTGAATTAGAGACGTTCCAATTTGAAATGATGAATTTACGTCGACTATAACCCCTAGCCTTCCAAGCTAACGATGCGGGTTCGATTCCCGCTACCCGCTCCATATTATGATAATGACGCGTGTATCATCATTAATATTAATGTGAATAAATGTAAATACACATTTTTATTCCAAAAAAAAAATCGTAATTTTTTTTTACGAGCAGGATATAGAGATAGGAAAGGGAAAAATGCGAAAGAAAAAGTAGGAATGAAAAGCGTCCATTGTCTAATGGATAGGACAAAGGTCTTCTAAACCTTTGGTATAGGTTCAAATCCTATTGGACGCAATTTGTTTCCATCTATTTTTTATATTTCATTTCTATGCCAAAAAAGACATTTTGAATGATTTGAATGAGATAAGTTTATAAACTATTTCTTTTGTACTAGGGAATTATGTTTGTTCCTGAAGTATAAACCGATCCATCTGTTCCTGAATAGCTTCCTTCAAAAGGACTTCTGCTTCCTCGGTGAATGTCTTGGTAGAAGATATTATTTCTTGGAACTTAGG